AATTCGCTTCTGATCTCGATAAAGCCACTCAGAATCAATTGGCAAGAGGTCAACGATTACGTGAGTTGCTCAAACAATCCCAATCAGCCCCTCTCACGGTGGAAGAACAGATAGTCACTATTTATACTGGAGCGAATGGGTATCTTGATCCGTTAGAAATTGGACAGGTAAAGAAATTTCTCGTTCAGTTACGTACCTACTTAAAAACAAATAAACCTCAGTTCCAAGAAATCATATCTTCTACCAAGACATTTACCGAGGAAGCGGAAGCCCTTTTGAAGGAAGCTATTCCGGAACAGATAGAACTGTTTCTACTTCAGGAACAAAAATAAAGAAATTGATCACTCTTAGTGCAAGACGAATCATTGAGAAATGTTTCCGATTCGAATCATTCAAAATATGTTTCTTGGCATAGCAATCTACAAAAATAGATGGAAATAAATTGCGTCCAATAGGATTTGAACCTATACCAAAGGTTTAGAAGACCTCTGTCCTATCCGTTAGACAATGGACGCTTTTCATTCCGATTTTTTTTTTTCACATTCTTACTTTCCTGTCTCCTTTCGGATAAAAGAATCGGATTGTATGTGAAAGAAAGATTTTAGGGACATATCCGAATCAATGATGCATGTATCATAATAATTAATATGAAGCGGGTAGCGGGAATCGAACCCGCATCGTTAGCTTGGAAGGCTAGGGGTTATAGTAGACGTCGATTTATCATTTTAAACGTCTCTAATTCAAAACCGAACATGAAATTTTTGTTTCATTCGGCTCCTTTATGGAAGATCGATAGATTCCCAGATCTAAGACGTAAACGAAACTAAAAAAAAAAAAGAAAACATTTACCGTGTATGGGAAAGGGGAGTCAATCTGAATTCAAAGAAAAAACATTTGGCCCATAACATCTATGTCAGCCCTTTCCGTCTGAATGCATCCAAAACGACTTGCTTTCTAGATGATCCCTTTAGAAAGAGGGAATTATCACAAATCTTTCTAATTACTTCGTTCCTTATTTCTACTTGGGAGAATCCTGAAGAGAAGAATTTTATTTCCACCGAGCTGAAACAATATGTCGACGGCTCTAGTAAACCAAAGTCATCGTTTAATAGCTATTTGGCTTCAATCTCCCCCTTTACAAAAAAAAAAAAATTGGAAGATCTAGTTACGATTAGAAATAGACTTTTGTATCTTCATCCATGGATCCTTTACTTATACTCATTCAGCTGGAAGGGTTGATCCAACTTAAAAAAAAAAAAAAATTATGCTTCGCAATTCCATAATCCAATTTTGTTATTCAATTTCGAATTGACTTGACTTTTGGATACAAATCACGATAATGTATATTTTTCCTCAAATGTAGCATTGAGAGGTAAGGGATTAAACCCCTTTAAGAAATAAAGTTTTTGATCAGAATAGGAATCAAACCGAAGGACCCCTTATCTATTTCACTTGTTAATAGAACGAATCACGCTTTTACCACTAAACTATACCCGCTACAATATGATTATTGTATACGAATGGACTGTTTGTCGAACAAGGGGGTGAAACGTAATCAAGATAGGATCAGAATCATGAAAATGAGAGTGTTGACATGTTGTGTTCTGACGGGGAGAATAGGAGAAGAAGGTTCGTTTAAATAACAAGTTATATCTTTTATCGGGGAGTCATTACTGAGAGTACCGGACCAAAAGAGTCATTGAAGTCGGAATATAAAAATGAGTTGTACAAGAATCCAGAGCTCCATTTTTCTCTACTCCCTTTCCTATTCATTCAACTGCCAAATCTTATGAATTCGGGTCGATTGGATCGAGTGAAAAATCATAGTATTCGTTTGGTTTGTGAACTCAAGTGTTCAAACAAAGTTTGTCCTTTGAAGAAATATATGAGTTCTATTATACTAGAAAAAGTATGTTTTTTATTGCAGTATTGCAGTAAGTAAATCGATCAAAAGAAAAACAACGAATAGTAAGAAATGGCACCCCTATCATAGGAATGGAAATAGCCTTGTTGCTGTTTCAATAACAAGTATTTTTGCTTTCAAATCAAATAAATCATTTGATCTATGATTCATTGGAACAAGGAATGGCCTGGCTAGGTACTGGCCAGGCCGGGGGAATAAAAAAAAACTTTTCGGATGAAATCAAAGAGGTACTCTTTCTATTGGAGATATCTGTTTCGTTATCTTTATCTAAATGGAAGTGGTGATTGATAAAACTCGTCTATATTTATAGAATAAAGAAAGATAAGGAAAGACTTTTATCAATCTTTACTTCACGCGTCACATATGAATTATCCTTTTTGAATTGGAATTGGGAGAGATGGCTGAGTGGACTAAAGCGTCGGATTGCTAATCCGTTGTACGAATTATTTGTACCGAGGGTTCGAATCCCCCTCTCTCCGTTCCTTCTGATCACTTGAGATTTCCCGTTCGAATTCGAAAAACTCTCGAACCCCTTTTTCTCATAGTTAAATGTATGGAATAGAGAAATTAAATCTTAAGAAAATTCAGAAATCAAGCAAAGAAAAACCTCTGATTTTTTTATTCATCACGTCCAGGATTACGTCCTGGATCATTAGATAGGAACCCGAAGATGAAGAGAGAAACAAAGAATATCACTACTGTGTAAACGAAGAGTTTGAGAGTAAGCATTACACAATCTCCAAGATCATTTTTTTTGGGGGGGGAAATAGGGGAATAGATTCTCCATTTTTGTACCACACATTCCGTTTTGACACCAAGAAAAGAAATGAAGCGGTTTCTAGAAAACAAAGAAAGGAATTTGCAGGAATTCATTTGTAATAAGATTCGGATTGTTTCATTAACAAAGTTATCTCTCATACCCACAATTAGGTATTGTGGGAACCCTACATAGGGTCTTTGACCCACAGAAGGTCAGAATGAAGAAATGAGGTGATTCCGATTCATCGCGGCTATCCAAAAGAATTTCCATGTTTGAGTCGAGGGTTCATTATCTGATCTTATCAATTGTTAGAATAGCTTTTTTTTATTGTTAGAATAGCTTTTTTTTTATCGAATAAATCATGAATGTTTCTAAGACAGTATTAAAGATCTCATCGAAAACTTACAGCAGCTTGCCAAACAAGGGCTAAGAGAAAAAAGAGCACAGGTATGACTGGCATAACATCTACGATTGGATTGAAAAAAGCGTAAGCTTCGGGCAATTTGGCGAAGAAAAAGCTACTCGAATGAAGGGCAGAATTAAGACAGATCAAACTAAAGATATTAAGCATAACAAACATTTTGTTCTTGGAGATAATTTCATTATTATTGGGTTATTGATATAAGGGGAAAAATGAAGAAAGTAAGGGAAGGTAGGCTGCAAAATCTTTCTTTTTCTTTGAACTCCCCCAATCAAAAATCCTTCAATTACCAAATGAGAATAGAAGGAATCATACCTTACATACAATATCTTAATTGAATTATATGTAATGATCAATGAATTCATTTTGATTCTACATCTAGATGTGTAGAATCCTAGCAAGAACCTATTCCATAGATATAGATATTGGGGCTGGAATTGACGAACAACCAATACCAATATTATTAGTGTTTATTTGTGTGGAATAGAAATTTAAATGGGGCGTGGCCAAGCGGTAAGGCAACGGGTTTTGGTCCCGTTACTCGGAGGTTCGAATCCTTCCGTCCCAGACCAGACCGATTCTATCAGAACAAAAATTCTTCTTTTTAACAATCTTCTGTTTAAGAGTGTAATGTTGGATACAATGTGATCCAATCTTTCTTTGTGATTTCTAATGATTCTTCTATAGAATTTTCCCTTTCCATTTTGTTTCTCACAAACGGATCGAGTATCAATGAGACGTGAATGGAAATAAATATCTTTTTTGATATAGGTAGGATGGGAACAAAGATCAAAGTGAAATTAAAAAAAAAAATTGGGTGGTCCATTCAGCGTATACTCGCTCCCCGCTCATATTCATATTGAAGGTTAGTTAGTCATTTGGAGAAACTTTATGCCCCATATCTATGATATTGCTATTTTGATTCTCACATGATGCATTCTGAATCGAAATTCGAAAGAAAAGAGAGGTTTCTATCTTCCCTAAAGTAAATAAATATAGGGTAGACAAAATGACTAATTCTATGTGTGTGGATCCTGAATTCTAAACAGGAGGGAGTTCTTGGTATTAATTCCATTGCTGGGATTAAAGTTCCTGAGTGGGACAAAATCCAAATAGTAACGAAGAATGGATATGGACCAATTTGGCTTTGTACTTATACAAGATAGGATAGCATCCCATAAGAAGAGAATATCTTTTTAATTGACTTTGGGTATGATTCATGATCCCCATAGAATTCGTGTAGATATGAGTTAATCCGCGGTATCCATTTCAAGACCCTTGTCATTCGGATCTTATTAACAAACAAGAAAATTCAATATGGAACAGATCATTTTCTTTGGACCTAATTTCTTTTATTTTTTTTTTAATGTGTTTCATTCATCTAATAAAATATGAGGTTAAATTAGATTCTTGCTGAGACTCCCCCAGATAACTATCCATCCGTATATGAAAATAAAGTATGGACTACTTAATATACATATACCGATTGAGCCAATGACTATTCATGATTCCATATTGAATCAATTCCATACCGGTTCCAAATTAGAGGAATGTTATGGTAAAACTTCGTTTGAAACGATGTGGTAGAAAGCAACGTGCGACTTGAAGGACATTATCGGCTGTGGATTCTTGCACCCACCATTTTATATATCAATGAAGATGCTCTTGGCTCGACATAGTTTTTGTTCTATTCCACTAGGACCCCAATTTGGGGATTGTAATAAAATCAATAGTACATGATGGAGCTCGAGCATAAAGAATTGATTCATTTAGCAGAGGGAAGGATCTAGGGTTAATGCCAATCAATAAGTTGGAACAACTTCGTAAGTATATCTTCGGTATAGAAATCGAAAGGATCAAGTTCGAACAAGTAAAAAAAAAAAGTAAAACGAATTTGTCGGAATTGGTAAAACTATTTCGATCAAAAGTGTATCACAGGGGAATCCATCATTTCTATAGAACGAAATAAAGGCATGTTGCTGCCATTTTGAAACAAAAACAATTAAGGATCACCGAAGTAGTGTCTAAACCCAATGATTCAAAGCAAAGATAAAATAAGGGATGCCGGAACAAGGAAAGACCATTTTCAATTGTCTCAACAACTAGAATGGGGAAGAAAAAAATAGATTCTAGGCGAGACAAACAAAAGAGGTTAGAGACGGCTCAATAAATGTCTAAGGATTTCCCTTCGAGCTCTTTGAGAATTACCCAACTTGAGTTATGAATACGAATGATATTTTTTTTTTTCAGGAAGGAAGAACAAAAAAAAAACGACTCAAATCGTAGTCTAATTGATGATTTTGTGGATCCATTTGCCACTATAATACATAAATTCGAATCATTCTTTTTCGAGCCGTACGAGGAGAAAACCTCTTATACGTTTCTAGGGGGGGTTGTTCATTTATGTCTATCCCAATGAGTCATCTATCGAATCGTTGCAATTGATATTCGATCCCGAAGAGAGGGAAGAGATCTTCGTAAAGTGGGTTTTTACGATCCGATAAAGAACCAAACTTATTCAAATGTTCCTGCTATTCTATATTTCCTTGAAAAGGGCGCTCAACCTACAGGAACCGTTCATGATATTTCAAAGAAGGCGGAGGTGTTTAAGGAACTTCGAATTAATCAAATGAAATAAAAAAAAAAGGGGGGGGTACCCAGTATCTAGCTTTGTCTAATTGCTTCTCCGCCATTCCTTTTTTTGCTCTATTCATTGTTGCTCCCACATGATCCCATATCATAGAACAATAAAAAATATCTTCTATTGATATGAGACAGATAGAAAAAAAATGGAGTGAGTAGATGAAATAACTGGGTAATGATGGGATTACCACCAATCGGATGGTTTTCGTTGGGACTCCACCAACAAACAAAGGGTCAATCTTGCTTATTGTACCTCTATTGAAGAAACCCGAGGTTTTTTCCTACTTTTTCCTTATTTATTCCACTTTAATTTCTTATCTATGTATATGTAGTGCCACTCCAACACAAGTCCTTATTTTCTTTATTGTTATTGAATTGAATTTGTTTTCTCAATATTCAATTCATATTGACAATGGTGTATCGAACAAATATAATTCGATCGTGGATAAATAGATCTATTTATCTACATCCCATAAGTTTGTTTCTTTATTTCACTCAAATGATGGGTTCGTCAGATTCGCTGTGACACAAGAAGTATCTTAGTTAATATAATGAAAAAAAAAAATAGGGTATGGGCAGTCTATCCATTTTTACATCTTTTTAGATTTTCTCTCTATTTATCCCAGAATCTGTTGCATTTTAATACGATCCTCCGTTCATTTTTATGTTCACAATTGATCATCAAATCTTTCTTTTGGATTTGTTGCTAGTTTAATGTTTTGACGGGATCGGGCAATCCAATCTCTTTATTATATATATTTCTATTTATTTTCTTATTATTCCGATTGTATCTACACACCGTATTTATACGGGTTGCTAACTCAACGGTAGAGTACTCGGCTTTTAAGTGCGGCTATGCTCTTTTACACATTTGGATGAAGCAACGGATTCGTCCATACTATTGGTAGGGTTTGTAAGACCACGACTGATCCTGAAAGGGAATGAATGGAAAAAACAGCATGTCGTATCAATGGAGAACTCTTAGAATACTTCATCCTTACCGGATCGGTACAAAATCTCGTTTTGATTCTTGGAACGGAGTCAAATCAATTCACAGTTGGGTCGAGTGAATAAATGGATAGAGCCTTATGGCTCCAATTATAGGGAAATAAAAAGCAACGAGCTTCTGTTTGTTCTTAATTCGAATGATTACCCGATCTAATTAGACGTTAAAAATATATTAGTGCCCAATGTGGGAAAGGGTTCTCTTGTGAGTGGATCATCGATTCTTTTTTTTTTCATGAATCCTAACTATTCTCTATTATGTAGTGGAGACGAATGTGTAGAAGAAACGGTATACTGATAAAATGAATTATTCCAAAGTCAAAAGAGTGATCGGGTTGCAAAAATAAAGGATTTCGAACCATCTCTTGTAACTATAACGAACACAAACAAATTGGATGGAAAAAGATAGGATCCGTTGATTGTCTTTCTTGTGTCCAGGGTATCTATTTTTTTTCTTAACTATATACCATACCTTGTTCTGACCGTATCGCACTATGTATTATTTGATAGCTCAAGAAATACCCCATTTGGTTTAAGTGTAATTTCAAATGGAGGAATTACAAGGATATTTCGAAATAGATGGATTTCGGCAACAATACTTCCTATATCCGTTTCTATTTCAAGAATATATCTACGCACTTGCTCATGATCATGCTTTAAATGGGTCGGTTCTTTATGAACCCATGGAAAATTTAGGTTATGACAATAAATCCAGTTCACAAATTGTGAAACGTTTAATTACTCGAA